TATCTATAATAAAAGAATTTTCTAACATTTGACTCCTTACCACCGAAGGATTTGGTCGTACACTTGAAAAATAGCCCATAAAATCGAGAAAATGATTGGATAATTGGTTTATATGAATCCTATTAAGTTGAGACCAAAAATAAAAATGACATTCCCATAAATTTACAAGGTAATATTTCCATTTCTTCATCAGAAGAGGAGTTCCTTTTGAAGACAGAATGGATTTTCCTTGATATCTGAAATAATGCATGAAAGTATCCTTGAACAACCAAAGGATGATATGAAAATCATTACGAAAAACCACTAAAAAATGTTCTATTTTTCCATAAAAATGTGTTCGATCAAGAAAAGCTCTAGAGGATGTTGATCGTAAATGAGAAGATTGTTTACGGAGAAAAACGAATATGGATTCCGATTCATATACATGAAAATTATATAGGAACAGAAAGAATCTTTGATTCTCTTTTGAAAAAAAGAAATTCATTTTTTGAGTAATAAGAATATTCCAATTATGATACTCGTAGAGAAAGAGTCTCAATAAGTGCAAAAAGGGGGCATCTTGTATCCAACAACGAAGGATTTGAACCACTAGTTCCAGATGGATAGGATGGGGTATTAGGATATCTAATACATGATTTAAATGTGATAATTTATCCTCTAAAAAAGGAAATAGGGAATGAATTGATCGTAAATTAATAGATTTTACTATTTCTTTTTTACCTTCTAGGGAAGATACTAATCGCAGTGAGAATGGAATTTCCACAATGACTGCAAACCCCTCTGATATCATTTGAGAACCCAAAATTTTTTTATGCCCAACAAATTTATTTTGATTCGAATCATTAGCAAAAAAAAGAAAATGCTTCTGTTGATACATTCGAGTAATTAAACGCTTAACAATTAGTAAACTATATTTATTGTCATAACCTAAATTTTCCATAGGCTCATAAGGAATCGATTTATTTAACCTATGATCATGAGCAAGTGCATAAATGTATTCCTGAAAGAGAAGTGGATATAGGAAGTCTCGTTCTCGAGATCCATCTATCTTTAAATATCCTTGTAATTCCTCCATTTAAAATTAGATTTGAACCAAAGCTGGGGATTTCTAGGGCCATCAAAGGATACATAGTACGATACAGTCAAAACAAGGTATCAAGGCATATAGTAAAAAAAAAAAAATAGATACCTTGGAGATGATTAATCAACGGATTCTCTCTTTTTTCATCCAATTGGGTTTTGTTTGTTATAAAATACCGGGATGGTTCGAAATCCTTTATTTTTGCAACCCGATCGCTCTTTTGACTTTAGAATAAATTATGTTTCTCAATATACTGTTTCTTCTACACATTCGTCTCCACTCAAGGATATAGTTAATAATTAGGATTCATAAAAAAAAAAGTGGAGAATCCACTTAGAAGGTTATTTCATAACCTTTTCCCGCACCAGGAACTAATATATTTCTAACGTATAATTAGATCGGGTAATTATTCGAATTAAGAACAGAAGCTCGTTGCTTTTTTTGTTTCCTATAATTGGAGCTTTTTGGCTCTATCCATTTATTCACTCGATCCAAGCATGAATTGATTTTTTTGTACCGCTCTAAGAATTAAAACTCTAAGAATACAAACAATATTTTGTACCGATCCCGTAAGGATTAAGTACTCTTATCTTAGAGTTATTCATTTATACGACATGCTGTTTTTTCCATTCATTCTCTCTCAGGATCAGTCGTGGTCTTACAAACTCTACCAATGGTATGGACGAATCCGTTGCTTCATCCAAATGTGTAAAAGATTCTAGCCGCACTTAAAAGCCGAGTACTCTACCGTTGAGTTAGCAACCCAAAAATTTCATTATGACGTGTAGATACGATAGGAAAAAAAGAGATTGGATTGCACAACCCCATCAAAAAACCATTTTTTCTATTTAGAGTCGATTATGAACATAAAAACCAACAGATCTAATGAAAATAGAAAAATTCCCAGATAAATATATTAAAGATAAATATATTAAAATTATGGATCGCCCTTTTTATTAAAAAAAAATCTTTTTCCGTTTTTGTTTATTCAGAAGAGACTTCTTGTGTTGTGTCAATCGAATCCACGGAACCCATCACTTAAATGAAGTAAAAAATAAAAACTTATGGGTCGTGGATAAATAGATCTATTTATCCACGATGAATTATATTTGATCAATATACTATTGTCAATATGAACGTCGAGAAAAGAAATTCAAAGAATCTAATAAAATAATAAGGACTTGTGTTGGATTGGCACTTCATGGATAACCTACATAGAGAATAAAAGAGAATAAAAAAAGTGTAGGTGTAGAAAATAAATAAGAAAGAATAAAAAAAATCTCGAGTTTATTCAATATTCATAAAGGTACATTTACTATATCCCATAGGATCTCATATTTATTTACTATATATAGTAAATAAATATATATAGTAAATAAATATAGTAAATAAATATAGTAAATAAATATGAATAGAACAAAAAAATGGGGAAAGGAGGAGGGAAATAGTGAAGAAAAAATGACACAAAGCTAGCCTAGGGGCACCCCTTCTTTCTTTTTCATTTTTTTTTTATTAATGCGAAGTTCCTTAAGTATCTCTGCCTTCTTTGACTTTGAAATATCACGAACGATTCCCGTAGGTTAAACTCCTTTTTCAAGGAAATATAGAATAGCGAGAACGTTTGAATAAGTTTGATTCTTTATCGGATCATAAAAACCCACTTTCCGAAGATCTCTTCCTTCTCTTCGGGATCTAACATCAATTGCAACGATTCGATAGATAGCTCATTGGGATAGATATAGATGAACAATTCCCCCCCTTAGAAACGTATAGGAGACTTTTTCCTCGTACGGCTCGAGAAAGAACGATTCTAATCTAATAATTCGACTCTACTATAATAGTATATATAGTAGCAAATAGATCCAAAAAATCATCAATTCAATTAAACTATGACAATGATTTTATTCGTTTTTTATTCTTCCTTCCCGAAAAAAAAAAACAAAGAATAAAATAATAACAAAGTAATGAATGTAATAAAGTAAAGTCAATTGAATGTATAAAGCAACTCCCTGATCCAATCATTACATGGATTTACAATTGTAAATTAGAACTCAATGCGAAATAAAAAATTAGGTAAAAAAAAATACATCTGTTACATATTGAACTTTCTTTTTTGTTAATAAGATCTGGAGGACAGACATCCATATTTAAATTTATACCACCGTTGCGTATTAACTCCCATCTAATGACAAATTTTATGGGTCTCATGAGTCATAAATAAAAAAAGGAAGGTTCTCTTACGGTATGCTGGACAATCTTGTATCTTGATCTTGTATAAGTGAAAAGACAAACAGGTACATATTTTTTTTACCCCAAACAAGTTTGTTTTGGGAGTCTTAATCCCAGCGATGCAATTAAATTAGTACCAAGAGCCCCCTACTGTTTAGAATTCAGCATCAAGATAGAATAGAATTAGTACCCTATTTTCTTTAGAGATAAGAATATAAAAGAAATAACGAATAGGGGGACTTTCACATTTCGATTCAGAATGCAGCATTGCTAATTGAAATAAATGGATACAAATAATAGGACGTAAAGTTTTTCTAAGTAACTAACTTCAATAGGAAGTTGAGCAAGACATGCATACACTGAGCATCCTATTTTATTTATTTTTTTTTAATTAGAAATTACACATTGATCCATATTCCTATCCTATCAGGATCACAAATGGATCCTGTATGTCATCGGTACTCGGATTTAGTTTGTGAGAAAGAAAGGCAAAGATATGAGATATGATTCTTTTCTGAGTCATTATAAATCATAAACAAGGAACTAGAACTATTAAATAAATAAACATTACACTCTTAAACTAAAGAAACTAAAGATAAGATTAAAAAAAGAAAAAAAAATCTTTATTCTGATAGAATTGGACGGCTCTGGGACGGAAGGATTCGAACCTCCGAGTCGCGGGACCAAAACCCGTTGCCTTACCACTTGGCCACGCCCCATTTAAATTTCTATTCAACACTAATAAACACTAATATAGGTATTGGTTGTTCGTCAATTCCCGCCCAAATATCTATAGAATCCATTAGATTGTTACTAAGATTTGACACGTGTAGTTGTAAAATAAAACTGAATTTATTGATCATTACATATAATTCAATTAAGATATTGTATGAAAGTATGATTCCTTCTATTTTCGTTTGAGAATAGAAGGATTTTTGATTGGGTTAGTCAAAGAAAAAGAAGGATTTTTTGATCTATTTGAACTTTCTTCATTTTTACCTTATATCAATAACTCAATCAAAATACAATTATCTCCAAGAATAAAACATTTGTTATGCTTAATATCTTTAGTTTGATCTGTATCTATCTTAATTCTATACTTTATTCGAGTCATTTTTTCTTTGCCAAATTGCCCGAGGCTTATGCTTTTTTCAATCCAATCGTAGATGTTATGCCAGTCATACCTTTGTTCTTTTTTCTCTTAGCGTTTGTTTGGCAAGCTGCTGTAAGTTTTCGATGAAATCCTTAATACTGTCCTACAAACAAAACATTCATGATTTATTCAATAAAATCAATAAAAAAAAGATTCTAACAATCAATTGATAAGATCAGATAAGTCTTACATTGTGAACCCTCAATTCAAACATGGAAATTCTTGGATAAGCGCGATGAATCTAGATCACCTCACTTCCTCATTCTAACCTTATACTTCCAGTGAACAGGACCCTATATAGGGTCCCCACAATAACTAATTGTGTTGTGCGCATAAAAAAAAGATAATTTTCATACCGAAAGAGTCCTGCCTTAGTCTTATTACAAATAAATTTATGAAACTTCCTTTCTTTCTTTTATAGAAACCACTTTATTTCTTGGTTTGGTGTCAAAATGGAATATGTGGTATAAAAATGGATAATCTATTCCCTTTTTACCAAAAATGATCTTATCTTGGAGATTTTGTAATGCTTACTCTCAAACTCTTCGTTTACACAGTGGTGATATTCTTTGTTTCTCTCTTCATCTTCGGATTCCTATCTAATGATCCAGGACGTAATCCTGGACGTGAGGAATAAAAAATAAGGGATTTTTTCTTGCTTGATTTCTGAATTTTATTATGATTTGATCTATTCTAGATATCTAACTATGCTATGATAAAAAAGTGCTCGAGATTTTATTTCAAATTCGAAATAAAATCTCAAGTCATCAGAATAAAGATAAACGGAAAGAGAGGGATTCGAACCCTCGGTACGAATAACTCGTACAACGGATTAGCAATCCGACGCTTTAGTCCACTCAGCCATCTCTCCCAATTAAACAAAGGATAATTACTATGTTACATATGAAGTAAAGAAATACACATGAAGTAAAGAAAAAGTCTTCCTTTTTCTTTCTTTATTCTAGACTAATTATAGATACCAATACAAAAGATACAAATTGTATCGGTTTTTCAGCAATTAAATTACATTTAGATAAACGGGAATACTCGCAAAAAATAAAGTAAATTAAATAAGGAATACAATACCTCTTTCTTTGATTTCACATGAAAGCTTCTTTTATTCCCCGGCCTGGATAGGTACTGACCAGGCCGTTTATTGTTTTGTTCCAATGAACCATACGTGAAATTATTCATCTGATTTGAAAACAAAAATACATTGCATCAACAACAATATAGGTGTTTTTTTTATTCCTATGATATAGGCGATATAGGATAGAAGTGCCATTTCTTATTATTTTATTCATTCCTTGTTATTTTCCAACTTTTCTTTTCTCGATTTAGAAAAAAAAAAAAATAGAGCTATGGATTCTTGCGCAATTTATTTTTATGTTCTGACTTCAATGGTTCTTTCGAACCACACCTGTCACTAAATAACTCACCCAAGATAGAACTTGTTATTTCAATAGGCTTTCCTTTGCCTATCTCATCGAGTTCTCCCCGAAAAACACGTCAACATTCTAATTTCATTATTTTGTTCCGATCCTATCTTGATTACGTATGATAATCTTGTTCGACAAATGATCCATTCATATACAATAATCACATTGTAGCGGGTATAGTTTAGTGGTAAAAGTGTGATTCGTTCTATTAACAACTTAAATAGTTAAGGGGTCTTTCGGTTTTATTCATATTCCGTTCCGATTAAAAACTTTATTTCTTAGAAGGGATTTCATCCTTTACCTCTCAATAAACGATTTGAGGAAGAATATACATTCTCGTGATTTGTATCCAAAGGTCAATTAGAAATATTCTAAATTTCAAAAATTGGATTATGGAATCGCGAAGCATAATTTTTTTTTATTGGATAAAGACTTCCAATTGAATGAGTATGAGTAAAGAATACATGGAGGGAGATACACAAAGTATTTTTCTAATCGTAACTAGATCTTCAATTTTTTTGTTTAGAGGGGAGATTGGAGCAAAATAGCTATTAAAATTAAACGATGACTTTGGTTTACTAAAGCCATCGACATATTGTTTCAGCTCGGTGGAAACACAATTATTTTCCTCAGGATTCGCGCAAGTAGAAATAAAGAACGAAGTAACTAGAAGGATTTGTTATAATTCCACTCTTCTAGAGGGATCATCTAAAAAGCGAGTTGTTTTGGATGCATTCAGGCAGAAAAGCTGACATAGATGTTATGGATCTAATTTTTTGTATTGCGTTTACGACTTAGATCTGGGACTCGGGCTTCCATAAAGGAGCCGAATGAAACCAAAGTTTCATGTTCGGTTTTGAATTAGAGACGTTCCAATTTTCAATGATGAATTGACGTCGACTATAACCCCTAGCCTTCCAAGCTAACGATGCGGGTTCGATTCCCGCTACCCGCTATATATTAATTATGATAATAACGCGTATATCATTAATCATTAATGTGAATAAATGTAAATAACATCTTTTTTTATTCCCGAAATTCTTTCACATACAATCAACAAATTTTTTTACGAGCAGGATATCAAGATAGGAAAGGCAAAAATTAGAAATCAAAAAGTCGGAATGAAAAGCGTCCATTGTCTAATGGATAGGACAGAGGTCTTCTAAACCTTTTGTATAGGTTCAAATCCTATTGGACGCAATTTATTTCCATCTATTTTTAGATTTCATTTCTATGTCAAAAATATTGGAATGATTTGAATGAGAGAGGTTTATGAACTATTCCCTTTGTACTAGGAAATTCCCCTTGTACTAAGAATTATGAATTCTCAATTTATTTATGTTTGTTCCTGAAGTATAAACCGCTCCGTCTGTTCCTGAATAGCTTCCTTCAAAAGGACTTCCGCTTCTTCGGTGAATGTCTTGGTAGACGATATTATTTCTTGGAACTGAGGCTTATTACTTTTTAAGTAGGTACGTAATTGAACGAGAAATTTCTTTACTTGTCCAATTTCTAACGAATCAAGATACCCGTTTGTTCCGGTATAAATTGTCACTATTTGTTCTTCCACCGTTAGAGGGTCTGCTTGGGATTGTTTG